AAGTTCCAGGTCAATAGGTTAAGCTATGATGGGTTCGTCGGGCTTTGATCCCATTCCGAAGCGTTCTGCTCATTGAGTTTTGTAATAAGGTTCCGGTCTTTGTTCGGTGAATCTCGAGGTCTTTCTGATGGCTGCGCTCAGCCTAATGTTATCTACGTTGACCCTTGTCCCGCAGCTGTGGAATTGTCTCCCTGTGCCCCTTGAAAGCACTAGAGGAAAGGAGAAGCTATGAGGTGCTCCACGGGACTGCTTGATGAAGTCTTCGTCCTACATCCCAAACAAGAGGGTCAAGCTATGGCCATGCTAGCCTCACAAGTCCCTGTTCCGATCATGCCACTGCTCGAAGCTCTTCCCCGCCCACCACCCAAAAGTAGACGGCACACATCAGAGTCCGCCAGGGGCGAGCAGCAAAGCGAACGGAGTCAGGCCCAACCACTTCACCAGTCCGGAGTAGAGCAGCACTGCCCTAGTCCGTCCGAAGCAGTACCGTTAGCCTGATGCTATGGTCTCGGGGCAACAAGACAAGCCCGATTCGCCTCGCTTCGTTTCATGACAGGGTTGGCTCTCTGGAATGGTATGCCATCTTGCTGCTTTGGCATTGGCATAAGGTAGGTCTTTCTTAGAGGGCTGTTCTGCTCTGCTTTGCTCTGCTGTGGTGTCTGGTTTCGAGGCGCCCGGAAACTCAGTGTCGGGATCGGTTTTTGAGCCTGATGATTGGGTTGGGGAACGTCTTCAGGGCTGTTTTCATAAATGTCTTCGCAATATTCCTACCGTCGTAACCCGAACACGCCCTTAGAGAAGGGTCGATTTTTTTTTAGGTCCTTGGAATTCAAAAAAAAAAGTGAGAGGTTGGGTTTGTGTGTAGTGAGATGGCACATACTCTTAAGACGCAGCCTCAGCCCCAGAATTGGTATCCCCCCATCCAAATTGCCTTAGCATTTAGCATCTCTATCTGCATTTCTTCCCATAGGCATTAGCCTCAGAATCTCCATCTGAATCCCATTCACATCGTTAGAAGCCAAATCTGAATGAAGTATCAGCCAAACCGACATACCCTCTTTCTCCCAAACTAATAGTTCCCGACCCAACAAACAACTATTCTTTTTCCCGAAGCTGAACCATAAAAGGAAGCATATGAACAAAATATATAGGATTAGGATATAGAAGCATTCGTAGCTGAATCAAGGAAAGGGTAGGACTCAGTTCCTGGGAAGGAATCAAATTCATTCGATTCTATGTGTGGGTAAGGAATAATAACACAAGCCTTTAAGGCTGAATATAAGCCTTTTTATTTCGGGAGGTTTTTCATTAAATAATTCCAAATAACCGTTAATATAGGGCATCCGAATACGTTGACTCACCTGCCGAATCTGCACCCGCAGAATAGAAATAATCTACCGAATCCTGCGCTCTTTCATCCGCCAAATCATATGAAGAATAATTCTCTGCATCCAAAGCAGCAGCGGCTAAAGCCTCATCCGTACTCTGTAGAAGAGTAACCATTTGCCGAATCTAAAGATACAGACGAAGCCTACGAAGACCCTGAATCCGCGGATCCAGGGCAATGGGTGGGTTTTAGTGGGGACAGGCTATGTATGATACCTATTATGGGCGGTTCAGGGTGGGGTCAGAAGGTCCGCAAAAGATCAAATAGGGTAACATATTCTATTGAACCGGTATAGCCATTTCTGCCTTTGATGACATGGCCAGGACTGCCTATGGTCAAAATCACAGGGGCATCGACCCACCTTCAAATGCATTTCGCAAAAAGATCAACTTGTAACATTTCCAGGTCTTTCTGCTCCTTCAAATTCAAGTGATATTGGTGCTCGCTCCGGTGCTTATAGCTTCGTGGATCTAAATCACCATCTCGAGATGGAAGATATGCTGTTGGTTTGCCCCTGCTTCGGGTGGAACAGCTCTGTCCTTGCTACTCTCTTATAGTAACTAGCGGTTATCCCAAGCAAATTGTAAATACTACACTAGTGTAGGCGGATCAATGACTACTGGACTCGATGGCCTCCTCGACATTAGACAGAAAAATGATATGCTAAATGCACTCCAATTTCTGGTTGAGTACACGGGTACTGCCCTTCTAAGTTGAGCTGGCCCGGGAAAGGAATCTGGGAAGGAAGACCAGATAATCTATAACCAAAGGACTACTTCTCGTGATGAGCTATTTGAAGGAATCTTTCGCTGTATGGCCTCTGAAGCTTCTGCGAATATATTTCCCTTTGAGTTTTAACAAACAAACAAGAGGAACCGCGAACAGCTCTTTGCCTTTCCGCTTCAAAGAAAGAGGTGGGGAGAACCATCAGTTGGAGCACCCATAAAGCTTGGGAAATGCCTTTTCTGAGCCGCCTACCTATCCGCTACTCTCATTGATTCTCTCATAAGGTGATCAGACAGGCAAGTCTAGCTCACAAGCAGCTGTGGAACGTCTTCTCCGATCTCTGCTGGTGTGTAATGCCAGTCAAGGTATAGAACAATCTATCGAGATGGCGTATCATAATCATTCAGTAGTGGACTAGCCCTAGCGGCGAAAGCAGTTCATACAGAACTGCTCTAGGCGGCGCACTCAATCAGCGAAGGAAGAACACGTAACTAAAGCGCTCCAACCAAAGGGGCGCTAAGCGCACACAGCGTCTTTGTTGATTTCGTTGGATTGGATAATAGATAAACCAGCAGAAAGTATTGGCTTGCGGTCCCTAGTGCACTCAACTCAAGCAGCTCAGTTTGCTTTCCGAACTCTAACTAGCAAAGCGCAGCGTGAAACCAGTTGATTTCATTCGATGTAGTGGTCCGATTGCCTAGTGGAAGCCCTTAGGCACTTGATTCTAGCGTACGCTCGGCTCCTCTACCAATCACCACAGCGCGAGATGCGCAAGAGTGACCCATCTCTCCACACCAACTGGCGGAGCGGCTCCCTGTGCTCTTTCCTTTCAACCTCGGTTAATGCGGTAGTTTATTTTCCTTCTCCTAAGTATGAGTGGAGAGTCTCAGAGGGAGTCTTCCTCTACTCTAGGCGCACTCGATCCCCTCCTTTAGGTTTCCTGTGCCCTAGCTAAGCCTTGTTTCTTAGCAGGGCTTCCGTTTGGTGAGGAGCGCTAGCTTTACTTACTTATGGTTGGTTGAATAGCCTGTGACCCTTAACCCTATAGAAAAAGGTCTACCGTATATATGGATTCCCCATTCGCCATTCGGTTGGTTATTGTTTCAAATAACTCAGATTTCGCTTTCGCTCCTACTTCCCTTCGTCAGGCTGGAAAAGCCTTTCAGTATCGTATTAAATTCCAATTCCTTTCCGCCTTTCCTAATCTTGCTCGATCCAATAGCCCGATCCTAGCCCACTCACAAGATTGAAGTTGTAGGAATCCAAAAATCTTAATGAAAAGGAGCTTGGCATGTATGTGTTCGAGAGGTGGAAAAGAACCTCTGTGGCGGGATTTACCAGGTATAATTCAACGAGACCCTAGCCCGTCCTGTGGTCCTGAACAAGGGTTCCATCCTGAAAAGAGAGCTCAGGAGCCTGAATCTCTTACGTAAAAAACTGTTGAAACGAGAGATCTCATACACAACAAAGACCTGAACTAACTGTTCGCTCAATGCAATGCGCATTGAGGGCTACTATAATGAGGGCCCTTATTTAGTATGAGTCTGAGCTTAGCCCTCGTGCTATCCTAAACTCTTAGAATCATAAGGAACGATTGATGGTTGATCCGGAACCACCAGCAGAGAAAGCAGCGGAAAGGAAGGTAGCAGCAATTCAAGATGTAGCTGACTAAGTTCAAGCAGCGGATTAAGTGGCAAGGTATCTAGGCGCAGATCGAGATTTAGTCCATGTTCGAGAGCATGCATTAAAGCCAGAAGCAAAGGTAGAGGTAGCGGTAGCGGGTTCACCCGTTGATTCAGAACCAACGATAGTTGGTTGCATACCCAGTTGTCCTCGTTTACTCAGATTCAGTTGGAGCTCAAAAGCTTGTTCCAACATCCGAGCCAATTCGAGTACCGGAGCTCGCAGCAGAGCCTGCGGCAAAGGCAGAGTTTTTGGTTACATTTCCAGTTGCAGTTCGAGAACCAATGCCAGTGGATCCCACAGAGGTAAAGGTTGGAGCAAAGATGGCAGCAGCTGGAGCATAGTAGGTAGCTAGAGCATAGGAAGAGACAAAGCTAGCGCCAGGGTGGGAGGAAAAAGAAGGGCATTGATTTCTCAATCTTTCTTAAAGCCTTTTTTTTTTATTAAAATATTAATTTCTATTTTCTTTTATTTGAATTGAGTTGTTAATCCTCTACTAGGTACCTATACTTATGGCTTTGCTTATGCCTATGTTCCTGCCTTTGTTCTTGGTGTTACCGATAGGTACCTTTGCTATTGGTAGATAAGCTGGAACTACTGGATCTTATATTAGGTATACTTCTATCTTAGCTACAGATGCTGCTGATACTATTGGTGGTGCGTATGGTACTTCAAAAGGATCTGGTACTGGATACACTACTGGATGTGGGTATGAATAAGCAAGAACTTGAAAATCAAAGTTCTACAACCCTAGTTTATGCCGCCTATGCTACTGTCTCTCCCTTTGCTTATAGGTATTATTATAGGCACTTAATATGCTACAGTACTGGTTATGCTTAACTTAAAAAGTACCCGTCTTAGCTACTAATGCTACTGGTCTTTCGACTGGATCTACCCTTGCTTCCTATGCTGCTACTGATACTGATAGTTATGCTGGTGGGTTGACTGGTCTTGTTACTGGTGTTGGCTATGCTTATACCTTTGCTTCTGTTGCCTCTGCGTTTTCTCAAGAGTATCAGCAACCTGCCGGTGGTACCGCCGTTCTCCAGGAAACTAAGGGCTCGCTGCTGTTCAGCCGCTTCTATAGGAGATGTGCCGCTGACTGGGTTCAGGACACAACCTCCTGATCGGTCTTAATAGTTGTCATAGGACCAATCAGCTACGAATATTGATTTCATTTTCCTCCCGCCGAATGCAATTTCTAGTCCCATCCAGGCTTGGCCTCTTTCATCATCTGTATTCCTTGTCTTTGACTTCTCCTCCCTAAAGGAAGACTATAAGAGATAACAGGCCTTTTTTTTTAGCCTAGCCGATCTTTCTGCGCGCGCCTTTGTTTAAAGAACTTAACCGAAGGGATAAGGAAGATGAATACTGTTTGGAGAGGTCGTAGAGAGTTCGATCTGCTGTTGACAGTCCATCACTCGTTCTATTCCTTTATGTCCCACTCGCTCGAACTTCAGACAGGTCGAGTGCATGACGAGTTGTTGGGGCACTCCCTACATTATCCGTTTCAAGCAACTCGTACTCCCCATCTGTTGATTGATAGGATCCGCAAGCAGGCGGGTACCCAGGCATTCCCGAATCCGTAGCAGCAGGTTTGAATGTTGGGGACCTTCCGTTTTCATCAAGGCTCTTTGTCAAGTGAGGGTTCAGAGGCAGGATTCGAGCGCGTCAGGTTTAGCTTTCTCCAAAAGGGGGGTCAGTGAACTTCCACTGATTGAAGAGGATCAGAAGCGGCCCAACTCAATGAAACATTTCTTTCTCAATTCAAATAAACATCAAACTGCTTACCTTTTGTTTTAGACACCTAAAACGAGCATATCAGAACCCTCACCTCGATAAACCACGTATCTCACTCGAGCTAACCAGCTAACTCCAGCACCTAGCTCACTCAACTCGAGTAAAATAGACTCCACTGACTCACCCAAGAAAAGGAAGGAAGGTAGGAAGGAGGGAAGTGGTACTGCAAGAACATCAGCCTTATTGTTGCCCTTCTCTGTCTCTACGCTCGATTAGCCGTCTCGTTGACCTCCTTTCGTCACTCTTCTCCCTGGTTTTCCTGTTTATTCCATCCCTTTACGTGTCTTTGTTTTGTTCATGTTCTGGATCCTAGTTTAGATAAATTGAGTCATAGGTCTGTCAAATGTATCTTTGTCGGTTATTCCAGTTCTCAGAAGGGATAGTTGTGTTATAACCCTTTGAACAACAAGAGGTATCTTTCTATGGATGTCACATTCTTTGAGGATGTACCTGACTTTTCTGATCAAGGGAAAGCAGTCTGTGATCCATGCTCTCCTCAGGGGGAGAATGGAAAGACTGTGGAGGCTCCATCGAAGACCTAAACGCCCTTGTATTAGTGATGAAGTTGTTCATAAGGAAGAATAAAAAAGTGATCCCTTCGGGGGGCAGCAAGGGCGTCCTACAAAACGTATGAGAGACGAAGGAAGAAAGTTCCATTTACGGAACCAATGACCTCACATCAATTGCCTTCTTCGGAAGATCCAGGTATTCCTCTTTCCCTTCCTATTGAATCCCCTTCTACCCCATCCTCCGTGAAAGACTTGCCATTCTCAACACCTTTCGAAATCCGAGATGCGTTCGACCCTTGAATCGATATGAGATCCTTCCCATTGGATAAAGTAAAGGTAGTATCCAAAAGGGAATCCGAGAAGGGATGTACAGGATTTCATGAGACAGCCCCTCCACTACTTCTCTTTCACGTCTTTTTTTTTTCTTTTAAGCCGTCCGGGAAAGCTAGTAAATTGCCGTTTTCCTCGGCACCAGCCAACACGGTCTCGATGTTGAGAGTCACATCCTTGGCTCGAGCGAAGAGCGACGGATCTTTTGTATTCTGGATAGGCGATTCCTTCCGGGTAAGGAAGGTGTATATCTAATCAACCGACTCCAATCGGACACCTTAAATAAGGGTAAAGACCCCTTATTTATCCTCTCTTTTCAAACTCTTGTGATTATTCAATGCTTGGAAAAAAGATTCCGCACTGCTATGAGAAAGAATCTCACAGTAACCTATCAGCTTCGAAAAGGGTTGTCTCGATGCCAATCCCGCACTTGACGTGCAATATGCACTTCTAATTGAGATCAAGGAGGACTTGAACCTCCATTTCCCATTCTATGGGCTAGATGCCTTCCGATGATCTCTCTCCCGAAACCCACTTCTCAGTCCATTTTCCTACACAACACAAATTCCTATTAAGCTTTTTCGGGCGAATAGTCAGACTTGACTTCAGTTTCGAGTCCGGCTTTGACCCCCCACCCTTCTTGGGAAGATCATTCATTTCTTCTTCATCTTCTTCCGCCTTGGTTACTGGTGAAAGTCATTCTTCTGTCCTCTTACTCTACCTAAGCCCACCAACCTCCATTGCAAGCTTATAGCTTTGAAGCCTATAGCTCTCTTTCGATAACCCAGTTGAATAGACAACTGAAGAGGAAGGCTTTCACCCTCAAGCTTTTGATCGCTCTGCCGAACGAACCACCGATTGAGATGTATCGTCAACCACTTCGGTAGTGGACCTGCTTAGTCCTTTAGCTGAGAAAGATAGCCTGGGCGTGATCCGTGATCCCTGTTCATTATCGAGATTCACCCTTCTCCATTCGACGATCATCTATCGCGCTAACCCATGGCCTACTCTACTACATTGCTATGTAGAAAGGAATTTCATCTTTTAGGAATGGAATCACATAGC